ACTGCCCTTTGGTTCTCCCCGAGAACGCCCTTCTTTTTTTGAACCTGTTTATAAAGAACTTGAAAAAAAAAGAAAAGTTCAAATTCAATTTCTTCGAGTTATAAGAGTTTTCAAAGAAAAATTAAAATGGTTTCTAAAAGCTTCAAAAAAAAAAACAACAAGATGGGTCATGAAAATAGTTCTAATTATAACCTTAATAATAAAGGAATTAAACCGGATTTCTTTACTATTTAAACGAAAGGGGGCAAAAGTATATGAACCGAATGAAAATAGTGAAAATAGAAAAGATTCAAAAATGAATAATAAGATCATCCGAGAATCGATCATTCAAATTCGACCCACAAATTCGACAAATGAAAATTATTCATTCCTAGAAACAAAAATGAAAGATCTTGCTAGTAAGACAATCACAATTAGAACTCAAATAGAAGGAATCACAAAAGACAAAAAAAAAATAATTCTAACTTGTTTTGATAATAATAAAAGATCGGAATCGCGGAAGGATGTTTGGCAAATATTAAAAAGAAAAAATATACGATTAATACGTAAATCACATTATTTTATCAAATCCTTCATTGAAAAAATATACACGGATGCCTTATTATGTACCATTATGATTCCTCGGATTAATACACAATTTTTGTTTGAATCAACAAAAATTATTAATAAATCTATTTCTAATTCTAAAAACGAAACAAATCATGAAGAAATTAAAAATAAAAATACAATTAACTTTATTTCAACTGTAAAAAAGTCGTTTTCCATTTATAAATATATAAAAATAAGTAATAATAGTTCAAATATTTATTGTGACTTATCTTTTTTGTCTCAAGCATATGTATTTTACAAATTATCACAAACCCAATTACTTAACAAGTATAACTTGAGATCCGTACTTCAATATCACAACACCTATCCTTTTCTTAGGGATATAATCAAAGATTTTTGTACGATCCAAGGAATATTTGGTTCCAAAGAAAGGCATAAAAAAATTCATAAGCTTGCAATGAATAAATGGAAAGATTGGTTAGGGGGTCATTATCAATACAATTTCTCTCATACCAAGTGGTCTCGCTTAGTCCCAGAAAAATGGCGAAATAGAGTCAACCAACGACGTACGATTCAAAATAACAGTTCGATTAAATTGAATTGTTATAAAAAGGAAAAAGACCAATTAATTTCTTATGGAAAAGAAAATTACTATACAATAGATTCATCGATGAGTCAAAAAGAAAAATGGGAAAAACACTACACATATGATCTTTTATCATATGATTATATAAATCATGGGGATAGTAGGGAGGGTTCCCATATTTATGGATCAATACTACAAAGAAATGAGGACCCCAAAATTCCATATATTTTTAATACACGTAAACCCGAATCATTTTATAAATTAATAAGTCTAAGTATTAGTGATTATATAGAAACAAATAATGATTATATAGAAAAAGGATATATCATTGGTAGGGATAAAAATCTGGATAGAAAATATTTTGATTGTAAAATTCTTGATTTTTGTCTTAGAAAAAATATAAATATCGACATTAAGGCCCGTACCAATACACATACGCAGATCGATACCAAGCTTCAAAAAAATGTTACAATCAAAACGAATAAAATATTTGAAAAAAAAGAAATTTTTGCCTTTCCAATTGATCATGAAATTGATTCATACCTATCCAATCAAAAAAGACACATTTTTGATTGGATAGGTATGAATCAAAAAAGGGTATATCGTACCATATCAAAACCAAAGCTAGAATCCTGGTTTTTTCCAGAATTTGTGTTACTTTTTGATACCTATAAGATTAAACCATGGATCATACCAATCAAATTACTTATTTTTGATTTTCATAGAAATGAAAATATTAATAAAAATGACAAGCTCCACGTAAAAAAAAAAAGCCTTCCCATACTATCTAATAAAAATAAAAAAAAATATCTTGAATTAGCAAATTCCAACAAAAAAAAAAAGGAACAAGAGGGTCAAGCGGATCTTGTATCAGATCCACGAAAACAAAACAAAAAAAAAGATGTTAAAGAAGATTACCCGAGATCAAACATTAAAAAGGGTAAAAAGAACCCCCCCCCCAAGAGCAAGGAAGAAGTGGAACTGGATTTATTACTGAAAAATAATTTTGTGTTTCAATTAAGATGGGATGACCTCCTTAATAAAAGAATGTTCGATAATATTAAGGTATATTGTCTTCTACTTAGACTGATAGATCCAGAGGAAATTGCTATATCCTCAATTCAAAGAGCAGAGATGCATCTGGATGTAATGTTGCTTCAAAAAGATCTAACTAGTAAAGAATGGATAAAAAAAGGAATATTGATTATCGAACCAATCCGTCTATCTATGAAAAGAGATGTAAAATTTATTACATATCAAACTATAGCTATTTCATTGGTTGATAAGAATAAGTACCAAACTAATGAAAAATTCATAAAGGGGAGATATGATAAAAATAATTTTGATGGAATCATTGTACGACACAGCAATATGCTCGTGAATAGAAACAAAAACCATTATGATTTCCTTGCTCCTGAAAATATTATATCTCCCAAACGTCGTAGAGAGTTGAGAATTCTAATTTGTTTCAATTCCCGGAGTTGGAATGTTGTGAATAGAAATAAAAAATTTTGCAATCAAAACAACATAAAAAACTGCGGACAATTTTTGAATGAGGAAAAGCATCTTAATACAGATGCAAATAAATTAATGAAATTCAAATTGCTTCTTTGGCCCAATTATCGATTAGAAGATTTAGCTTGTATCAATCGTTATTGGTTTGATACCGATAATGGCAGTCATTTCAGTCTCTCAAGGATACATATGTATCCAAAATTTTGAATTAGTTAATTCAAAATAAATATGAATAGTACATTTTTTTACTATAATATCGTATCGAATACCATATTTGGTAGATAAAAACTGAAAAAAAGACCATATGCAGATAATGATACCAATTTGATTAAAAAATTCTATTTAGGAAGAAATCGACATAATGCCCCTTTTCCCTAAAAAAAGGATTCTCTTTCATGAATGCATAAATGGATCATCTCTTTCTATTTATTCGAAATTTTTGATTTGGAATTTGGAATAGTATAGTAAAGAGAAATAATAATAAAAATTATAAAATAATAATAAAATAATAATAAAAAAAAAAATAATATTATAAATATTATATTATTATTATAGTAAATATAAATCAAAATCGTGTATATGAATAAATACAAATAAATTTTTTTGTATGTACTAGATTAAAATGATTGATATAATCATTATTCTTTTTCCTGATCGATAAAATCTACGAAAAAAAAAGAAAAAAAAATCGTTTTTTATGATCAAAAATTCATTCATTTCGGCTATTCAACAAAAAGAAAAAGAAGAAAACTGCGGATCTGTTGAATTTCAAGTTTGTAGTTTCACCAATAAGATACGAAGACTTACCTTACATTTGGAATTACATAAAAAAGATTTTTTATCGCAAAGAAGTCTACGAATAATTCTGGGAAAACGTCAACGACTGTTGAATTATTTGTCAAAGAAAAACGGAGTACGTTATAAGAAATTAATTGGTCAGTTGGATATCCGGGAGTCAAAAACTCGTTAATTTGAAGATTGGTTTGAATTTTTTTATTAGTTATTAAATTTTTCATTTTAATGAACCTTGTTTTGAGAAATTCATGGAATGGAATAATGAATTAGGGAAGAAAAGATATGACTGTACCGGCTACAAGAAAAGATCTCATGATAGTTAATATGGGTCCTCACCACCCATCAATGCACGGGGTTCTTCGACTGATCGTTACTCTCGATGGTGAAGATGTTATTAATTGTGAACCTATATTGGGCTATTTACACAGAGGAATGGAAAAAATAGCGGAAAATCGAACAATTATACAATATTTGCCTTATGTAACACGGTGGGATTATTTAGCCACTATGTTCACAGAAGCAATAACGGTAAATGCGCCAGAACGATTGGAAAGTGTTCAAGTACCTAAAAGAGCTAGTTATATTAGAATAATTATGTTGGAACTTAGTCGTATAGCTTCTCATTTGTTATGGCTGGGTCCTTTTATGGCGGATATCGGTGCACAGACTCCCTTTTTCTATATTTTCAGAGAGAGGGAATTGCTATATGATCTATTCGAAGCCGCCACAGGTATGCGAATGATGCATAATTATTTCCGTATCGGGGGAGTAGCTGCTGATCTACCTCATGGATGGATAGATAAATGTTTGGATTTCTGTGATTATTCCTTAACAGGAATTGTTGAATATCAAAAACTTATTACACGAAATCCCATTTTTTTGGAACGGGTTGAAGGAGTGGGCATTATTGGTGGAGAGGAAGCAATAAATTGGGGCTTATCAGGACCAATGTTACGAGCTTCTGGAATCCAATGGGATCTTCGTAAAGTGGATCCTTATGAGTGTTATAATAAATTTGATTGGGAAGCCCAATGGCAAAAAGAAGGAGATTCACTAGCTCGTTATTTAGTAAGAATCGGCGAAATGAGGGAATCCATAAAGATTATTCAACAGGCTTTAGAAAGAATTCCTGGAGGACCCTATGAGAATTTAGAAGTCCGACGCTTTCATAGAGCAAAGAATTCCCAATGGAATAATTTTGAATATAGATTTATTACTAAAAAACTTTCGCCAAATTTTGAATTGTCAAAACAAGAACTTTATGTGAGAGTAGAAGCGCCAAAAGGAGAATTAGGAATTTATTTGATAGGGGATAATAGTGCGTTTCCTTGGAGATGGAAAATTCGTCCACCCGGTTTTATCAATTTGCAAATTCTTCCTCAACTAGTTAAAAGAATGAAATTGGCTGATATCATGACGATACTAGGTAGTATAGATATTATTATGGGAGAAGTTGATCGTTGAAATGATAATTGATACGATAGAAGTACAAGCTATCAGTTCTTTTTCTAGATTGGAATCCTTAAAGGAAGTCTATGGACTCATATGGATCTTTGTTCCCATTTTAACTCTTATATTGGGAGTCACAATGGGAGTACTAGTAATTGTGTGGTTAGAAAGAGAAATATCCGCAGCAATACAACGACGTATTGGTCCTGAATATGCGGGTCCATTGGGAATTCTTCAAGCTCTGGCAGACGGGGCCAAACTACTTTTTAAAGAGGACCTCCTCCCGTCTAGAGGAGATATTCGTTTATTTAGTGTCGGACCGTCTATAGCGGTCATATCAATTCTACTAAGTTATTTAGTAATTCCTTTTGGCTATCGACTTGTTTTAGCCGATCTCAGTATAGGTGTTTTTTTATGGATCGCCATTTCAAGTATTGCCCCTATTGGACTTCTTATGTCAGGATATGGATCGAATAATAAATATTCCTTTTCGGGTGGTCTGCGAGCTACTGCTCAATCTATTAGTTATGAAATACCATTAACTCTATGTGTGTTATCAATATCTCTACGTGCGATTCGTTGGAACATGAACCTTTCTTTTCCCCCTTTTATATAAATAAAGGGGTTGAGTATATTGAATGAATATTTTCATTTTTTGATTCATTAAATATTAGATTAGGTTCGATGAGTTAAATCAGATAGTCATCTGAGTCAAAAAACTGCTTCGAAATTTGCAGTGAGAAGATAAAATCTCATTCCCTATGTACAAGAATAAAGTCTAAGTAAACATAAACAGCGTAAACTGTTTACCCCAAGATTGATATTCTTTGATTAGTCATCATATCTTGAAGCGGGTACAAAAGATCAACTGTATGAGTTTTCTACGACTGTCTTGTATGTCTTATGATATTGGGGATCAATCAAAAATCAGTGGACAATTAGAAACACCAAGGTACACAAAAGATTAGTAATGGAGATAGTGTAAGATATCAAAAAATGGTATTTTTGCATCAATTTTTGGATAAAACGAATCATAATGAGGGCTTTAAGTTAGTAGAAATAATGAGGCAGTACTTCCCTACGATTCCGATCTAGAGCATGCTCTTATTCACTGAATAAATAAATGACTATCAAAAACGAATTAATCCTTTCTTTTTTTTTTAGAGGACCCCCCTCTGGCTGAGAAAAAAGAACAGGAACAAAGTAAATAGAATAGTAGAATGAAAAAAAGGATGAAAATAATAAAAGATTTTTATTTTTTATTGAGTTTGCCATCCATATTCCATTTTATTGAGTTTGCCATCCATATTCCATATCTATAATTCTTATTATGAATTTTTTCGAACTAACTAATGCCTAATTCTTTATATTGATTGATATAATGAGTATTTTATTCAAGGATTTAAGTTATTACCAAACAAAGAAAAATGAAAATGATAATGGATGAGATCAATTCAGAAGCGCCTTTTTTACTCTAGCAGACGGAATTCCATTGGTCTAATTTGTGGGACTCCCCAATGTACCTTTATTCCATTTATCATCCAAAGATGGCGATAATACCGAACGAGCCCTTACTTACATTTATTTGTGGCCATAGAGGAGCCGTATGAAGCCGAGGTCTCATGTACGGTTTTGGAATAGCGATTCGAACAGTGATGTTATTATCGACTATGATTATCTAATAGTTCAAGTACAGTTGATATAGTTGAAGCACAGTCAAAATATGGTTTTTGGGGATGGAATCTGTGGCGTCAGCCTATAGGGTTTATTGTTTTTCTTATTTCTTCTCTAGCAGAATGTGAGAGATTGCCCTTTGATTTACCCGAAGCAGAAGAGGAATTAGTAGCAGGTTATCAAACAGAATATTCCGGTATCAAATATGGTTTATTTTACTTTGCCTCTTACCTAAATTTATTAGTTTCTTCATTATTTACAACAGTGCTTTACTTAGGTGGGTGGAGTTTATCCATTCCTGAACTTTTCGAAATAAATAAGATGACTGAAGTATTTGGAATAACAATCAGTATTTTTATTACATTAGCTAAAGCTTATTTATTTCTCTTCATTTCTATCACAACAAGATGGACTTTACCTAGGATGAGAATGGACCAACTATTAAATCTTGGGTGGAAATTTCTTTTACCTATTTCTCTAGGTAATCTATTACTGACAACTTCTTCTCAACTTGTTTCGCTCTAAATATTGAATAATAGAATAGGATAACGATATTTTCGATTCATAACTATCATCTCAAACAAGAGAAAGAAACATTAATTTAGTTATGGATATTTACAATATGTTCCCTATGGTGACCGGTTTCAGAAATTATGGTCAACAAACAATACGAGCTGCAAGATATATTGGTCAAAGTTTCATAATTACCTTATCCCATACAAATCGTTTACCTGTAACTATTCAATATCCTTATGAAAAATCAATTACATCAGAGCGTTTCCGTGGTCGAATCCATTTTGAATTTGATAAATGTATTGCTTGTGAAGTATGTGTTCGTGTATGTCCCATAGATCTACCTGTTGTTGATTGGAGATTTGAAAGGGATATTAAAAAGAAACAATTGCTTAATTACAGTATTGATTTTGGGGTCTGTATATTTTGTGGTAACTGTGTCGAGTATTGTCCAACAAACTGTTTATCAATGACTGAAGAATATGAACTTTCCACTTATGATCGTCATGAATTGAATTATAATCAAATTGCTTTAGGTCGGTTACCAATGTCAGTAATTGGAGATTACACAATTCAAACAGTTATGAATTCAACTCAACTCAAAATAGACAAAGAAAACCCCCTTGATTCAAGAACGATTACAAATTAGTAAGATTTTATTTTGATATATAGGATCCAAGCTTCTTTTATTTGAATTGGTCAGAAACTGCAGATTGAGATTAAGAATAGAATATATTTTTCGTTATGATTTCGAAATATAAAATTCCAACTATTCTTTTTTTTTTTTTATCTGAAAGAAAAAAGAAAAAAAGAATAGGCTCATCCTTTTCCCTTTCCTGGACCATTTAGTAAGGTCATGAAATATTTCGATTTATTTATCTTTTTTATACATAATGGATTTACCTGGACCAATACATGATATACTTGTAGTATTTCTGGGATCATTTCTTATATTAGGAGGTCTGGGGGTAGTATTACTTACCAATACAATTTATTCTGCCTTTTCGTTGGGATTGGTTCTTATTTGTATATCCTTAGTCTATATTCCATCGAACTCCTATTTTGTAGCTGCCGCGCAGCTCCTTATTTATGTAGGAGCCATAAATGTCTTAATTTTATTTGCTGTTATGTTCATGAATGGTTCAGAATATTCCAATGATTCCCGTCTTTGGGCTGTCGGGGATGGGGTTACTTCACTGGTTTGTACAAGTATTTTTTTTTTCACTAATTACTACTATCCCAGATACGTCCTGGTACGGAATTATTTGGACTACAAGATCAAACCAGATTATTGAACAAGACCTTATAAGTAGAGTTCAGCAAATTGGAATTCATTTATCAACAGATTTTTATCTTCCGTTTGAATTTATTTCTATAATTCTTTTAGTTTCTTTGATAGGTGCAATTACTATGGCTCGTCAATAATAAAATAAATACTTAATAATTCACAAATTATTAGAATTTAAAATTCTAAATAAAAAAGGATTAATATTTTATTTTTAGTAGTTAAATCTAATGCCAATACCCTATTTTTTTGTAATTGCCCTCAATCGGTTTAATTGTTGTTCATGTTGAAATGAATCTAGATTGCTGAGGAATTAGTCAATGATGTTCGAACATGTACTTTTTTTAAGTGTCTATTTATTCTCTATCGGTATCTATGGGCTAATCACAAGCCAAAACATGGTTAGAGCACTTATGTGTCTTGAACTTATACTAAATTCGGTTAATATAAATCTTGTAATATTTTCTGATATATTTGATACTCGACAATTAAAGGGGGATATTTTCTCTATCTTTATTATAGCCATTGCGGCCGCTGAAGCAGCGATTGGGCTAGCTATTGTTTCGTCCATCCATCGTAACAGAAAATCAATTCGTATCAATCAATCGAATTTATTGAATAATTAATTATAATTATCATATATAATTATCATATAAATAATATTATATATATTCTAGTAAGAAATATTGATGCTTTTTTGGACAATTTGAATTAACATGTGTGACTCGTATTATGGTGTTGTTGAAACGAAAATCAAAGTCCTTTGGTCCTTTCTCATGAACAGATTTAGAAAAATAAAATATTGATTCTTAATATTTTTCTAAACCATTGATTCGTCTGGTGTTTACAATATAAATATATGACTCATTTACTACTGATTTTACCAGATCGAAATTTTTTTATGTTCAAAACTGGAATTTTTAGATCCAATGTCACATTCAGTAAAAATTTATGATACATGTATAGGGTGTACTCAATGCGTACGAGCTTGCCCCACAGATGTATTGGAAATGATACCTTGGGATGGATGTAAAGCTAAGCAAATTGCTTCCGCCCCAAGAACCGAGGACTGTGTAGGTTGTAAGAGATGTGAATCCGCTTGTCCAACAGATTTTTTGAGTGTCCGTGTTTATTTATGGCATGAAACAACTCGAAGCATGGGTCTATCTTATTGATACGTTATAAAAAACTCCACTTGAATCATTTGATTCCTTTTTACCGACAAAAGCCCGTGCTCGAGAAAAAAAAATTTCTCGAGCACGGGCTTTTTGGTCAATCCGTATCTTGCCTTTATCACGAGTTATTTTCCTTGGTTAACAATACTTGTTATTTTGCCGATATTCGCGGGTTCCTCAATTTTATTTTTTCCTCATAGGGGGAATAAGGTATTTAGGTGGTATACCATATGTATATGCTTACTTGAACTCCTTCTAACAACCTATGTATTCTGTTATCATTTCCAATTGGACGATACATTAATTCAATTAGAGGAAGATTCAAAGTGGATAAATACTTTTGATTTTCACTGGAGACTGGGAATCGATGGACTTTCCATAGGGCCTATTTTACTGACAGGATTTATCACTACTTTAGCTACTTTAGCAGCTTGGCCAGTTACTCGAAATTCGCGATTGTTCTATTTCCTAATGTTAGCAATGTACAGTGGTCAAATAGGATCATTTTCTTCTCGAGACCTTTTACTTTTTTTCATCATGTGGGAGTTAGAATTAATTCCTGTTTACTTACTTTTATACATGTGGGGAGGAAAGAAACGGTTATACTCGGCTACAAAGTTTATTTTGTACACTGCGGGGGGTTCCCTTTTTCTCTTAATAGGAGTTCTAGGTATGGGTTTATATGGCTCCAACGGACCAACATTGGATTTTGAAAGATTAGCCAATCAATCATATCCTGTGACATTGGAAATAATATTATATTTTGGCTTTCTTATTGCTTATGCTGTCAAATCGCCGATTATACCCCTACATACATGGTTACCCGATACCCATGGAGAAGCCCATTACAGTACATGTATGCTTCTAGCTGGAATCTTATTAAAAATGGGAGCCTATGGATTGATTCGGATCAATATGGAATTATTATCGCACGCTCATTCTATATTTTCTCCCTGGTTGGTAATAGTGGGGACAATGCAAATAATCTATGCAGCTTCAATCTCTTTCGGTCAACGCAATTTAAAAAAGAGAATAGCCTATTCTTCTGTTTCTCACATGGGTTTTACAATTATAGGAATTGGTTCTATAACCGACATGGGACTCAATGGGGCCATTTTACAAATACTCTCTCATGGATTTATCGGTGCTGCACTTTTTTTCTTAGTAGGAACGAGTTGCGATAGAATACGGCTTGTTTATCTCGACGAAATGGGTGGGATATCTATCCCAATGCCAAAAATATTTACCATGTTTAGTAGTTTCTCGATGGCCTCTCTTGCATTACCGGGAATGAGTGGTTTTGTTGCAGAATCCGTAGTCTTTTTTGGAATAATTACCAGTCAAAAATATCTTTTAATGCCCAAAATACTAATTACATTTGTAATGGCAATTGGAATGATATTAACCCCTCTTTATTTATTATCTATGTCACGTCAGATGTTCTATGGGTACAAACTATTCAACGTTCCAAACTCAAATTTGGTGGATTCTGGACCACGAGAACTATTTGTTTCGATCTGTATCTTTTTACCTGTAATATGGCTTGGTATTTATCCTGATTTCGTTCTCTCGCTATCAGATGACAAGGTACAAGCTATCCTATCTAATTATTTTCATAGATAGTTTTTTTCATTAATGAGACAGAAAGTGAAGTCTTATATATAATTCTTATTATTTTACTATTTTTTAAATAGTTCGCTGTACAATGTAAAAAAAGTGAGTTGGAATTGTAATGATATGTATTTCGAGTTTTTGAGAACCTTTTATTCATAAAAGGTTCTCAAAAACTCGCACGAACCTTCGTTATATATGGGAACGATGTTCTTATGTGTTCCTCGAGGAGTTTATTCAATTCGATTGTAATGCAAACGGACCGTAACTATGTAGACCTATTCCTAATAGATTGATTCCAAAATAGCATATCCAAATTATAAGAAATCCTATAGAAGACACAAGTGCCGAATTCGTGCCTTGCAAACTTTTATTTGTTCTAGTATGTAAATAAATCGCGAAGATGGTCCAAGTAATAAATGCCCAAGTTTCCTTGGGATCCCAACTCCAATAAGACCCCCATGCCTCATTAGCCCATACCGCCCCAGAAAGAATACCTATGGTTAAAAAGGTAAACCCTAAACTAATAACACGATAACTCCAATAATCCAAATGCTGGGTTAATTGATATTTGTAATAATTTCGAAATGAAAGAAACGAAGTGTCTTTAAAAACATTTCTTTTTTCATTCAAGCAGTAAAAGAAAAATGACTTAATTAAAAAATTATTGCTTTTACAAAAAATATCGATGTTTTTTCGAAATGTAATAACTAGAAAAGCGACTGATAATAATGATCCACATAAAAGAGATGCATAGCTCAATAACATCATACTTACGTGCATCATTAACCACTGAGATTGTAGAGCAGGTACTAATATTGTGGATTGGTGCATTTCAGTTGAAAGACCTGATGTGGCGAAACCTTGGGTAAAAATAGCACTTGGTGCGGTTATTGCGCTTAAATAATTTTTATGGTTCCCCGTCTTGGGAATCATGGGAATCATATGAATAATGGACAAACTCCATGAAAGGAAGATTAATGACTCGTACAAATTACTTAATGGAAAATGTTTCGAAGAAATCCAACGGGTCACTAATAATCCTGTTATAGAGAAAAAAGTAGCTATCATCCCTTTTTCCGACGAATCGCGCAATCCTATAATTTCGTGAACTAATAAGTTCATCAAAAGAATTGTAATCACAATTGAAATAATCGAAAAGGAGAGATGAGTTAATATATGTTCTAAAGTCGCAAATATCATAAACATAAATAAAGAGGTCTCATTACAGAATTGAAATCGGGAATTAAATTAAAATATATTATAGGATTTGTTGTGTCTGTTTTTTTTTCATAGTATGCCGCCACTCGGACTCGAACCGAGATGCTCTAGCACTGCTTCCTAAGAGCAGCGTGTCTACCGATTTCACCATGGCGGCTTGCTTGAAATAATAATAGTCAATTGGTGTTGAATCGTCGAGATTCAAGGATTCAATATGGGTTAGGAAATATTTGAATTGATGAATTGAATAAAGGAAGGCTGCTTTAAATTTATATTTGAATGCTCAATAAGCCCTTTTTAGTATTGTCGTAAGTTCCCGTTTTAACAATCCACTTTTATGTACTTACTATATACTAAGTATTTTACGAATAGTTTAAATTCGATAGTTTTGTTCTCCGCACCTTAGTATCATTATCATTAACTATAATAAGAATATAAAAAAAAAGAATATAAAAATTAATATTTTTTTTTTTATTTTTATATAATTTTATATAAAGACTATTAATTAATAGTAAGTAATATATTTTTAGTTAATATAATATCTTTTGTTGTGCACAGAATACATAATTTCGAATTTATGATAATATTTATCAAACCAATTGATTCGATTTTTATTTTGAATTAAGTTTTGTTTTGAGCTAGGTATATAATAAAACAAAAGAGTTTCAATATCTATATCTATCGCAATTTACTGTACTTTTCATTTCACAATAGAAAAATAGAATAAATTTTCTATTGTGAAAGAAAAGCTCACCATCATTAATAGGTATTAATATTATCTCACGAATGAAATAGACTATAATAAAAACTAGAATGAAAAAAGAATACTTAAAACCCAGTAGCCAGAAAAATTATTATTCTATACACCATAGCAGCTCGTTCTAACTAATATTAAGTTAAGGAATTCAATACAAATACATTTTTTAATGGGAATTATTCATCTTCCAAAATTGGAAGTTGTTCGAGCCATGCCAATTTATATTACTCCAAATTATTCCAAGTTTTTATTACTTGTTTGTCGCACAAAAAAACTTTTTGAATTTCGGGTGGAAATCGATTTAGCTAAAGAAAAAGCTTTTATTGCAACAAAATATCCCCTTTTCTTCCAACTATTTCTACGAATACGTTTTTTTGATATAGAAGTGCGTTTTTTTGGAACTGCCATTCAAAAAGAGTTATTAATTTTTATCGTTGTATGTCAAAGACATTTATTTCTCAAATCAAAATAGATCATTCTTTTTTTTTTGAGTCGATTTATTGATGCATACTACGATCCAGATTCAAGTCAAGTACTCTTTTGGTGTAACCGTTTTCCTTATTATACTATAATAATATGATTAAAAAATCATATGATTAAAAAAAAATCGACAGAATAAAAAGGTAATATAGTTGTAGAAAAGGGTAAAATCGCATATGCATATTCCATATCTTAATATATATCTTTATATCTTTCTTTAGTTAATATAATAAAGTAACTTTAGTTAATAAAGTAAGTTAATAACTAAGTAATCAATTTTACCTAGTTTTTATTTTTAATATTTGAAAAAAGTAAGAATAATTCAAAAAATAAAGTATTTGAGATTTTTCCTATTTTTTTTGTTGATTTCTTTTATTATTGTTCTTTTTGAAAGAGAAAAGAGATAAGAATTGGTGAATCGGAAAAAATTATAAGAAAAAAAAAGAAAAATTTGTTTTTTATGGAACATACATATCAGTATGCATGGATAATACCTTTTCTTCCGTTTCCAGTTACTATGTCAATGGGATTTGGACTTCTGCTTATTCCGACAGCAACAAAAAGTATTCGTCGTATGTGGGCTTTTTCGAGTGTTTTGATGCTAAGTATAGCTATGGCGGTTTCGGCCAATTTGTCGATTCAGCAAGTAAATGGAAGTTTTATCTATCAATATTTATGGTCTTGGACCATTAATAATGATTTTTCTTTAGAATTTGGACACTTGATTGATTCACTTACTTCCATTATGTCAATATTAATTACTACTGTTGGAATCATGGTTTTTATTTATAGTGACAATTATATGTCTCACGATCAAGGATATTTGAGATTTTTTGCTTATATGAGTTTTTCCAATACTTCTATGTTGGGATTAGTTACTAGTTCCAATTTGATACAAATTTATATTTTTTGGGAACTCGTAGGAATGTGTTCGTATTTATTAATAGGGTTTTGGTTCACACGACCAATTGCAGCAAGTGCTTGTCAAAAGGCTTTTGTAACAAATCGTATAGGGGATTTTGGTTTATTATTAGGAATTTTAGGTCTTTATTGGATAACAGGCAGTTTCGAATTTCGAGATTTGTTCGAAATAGTTAATAATTTGATTCATAATAATGGGGTTAATTCTTTATTTGCTGCCCTGTGTGCCTCTTTTTTATTCGTCGGTGCAGTTGCGAAATCCGCACAATTCCCCCTTCACATATGGTTACCTGATGCTATGGAAGGACCCACTCCCATTTCAGCTCTTATACACGCAGCTACTATGGTAGCTGCAGGCATTTTTCTTGTAGCTCGGTTTCTTCCTATTTTCATAGTTATACCTTACATAATGCATTTCATTTCTTTAATAGGCATAATAACAGTACTATTAGGGGCTACTTTGGCTCTT